TGATTCGTTCTAGCTATATGGATGGAATGAGACCAACGTATTGTATTCTCCTGTACAACCTATTCTACTATACAACCTATTCGTTGATTGAAACCACTGATTCTCGTGTTTGAGCAACGTATACTCAAGTGGAACGTATTCGATACCACTTCTTCGATAGGGTTCTAGCCCGATAGGCTATAGCGAAGCCCGGTCTTTCTATCTGTCATGGAATGATTCTTCTTGAGTTAGCTTAGCGCTGATCAGTCTTCACCACAAGGACTCGCAAGCAATTCATTCTCCGATCAGGGAATAGCATTTTCAGGTCGATTTAGCTGGTTTACGTCGCGTAAACCCGTGTTTTTGTGACGTTTATTCGAAACACTTTTCAATCTCGATTCATAAAATGGGACAAGAAGCTCCATGCTTTCGGGCTATCTATTCTATATATAGTTCCGGGTAGCTAAAGTAGCCTAAAGGAGCTGATCCTAGTTCTTGGGCAGGCAGCGCGGGACGTGTCAGCTTTGCTTTCCGGTTCTGATCCGTGAGGGGAGTTCGGAGACCTCTCCAGGAGTTTCTTTCCTAGTGATTGTCTTTGGCAGTACTGATAGGGGACTCGCCAGCTATTCATAATGAGTTCAGTGAGGCCTCGCCTACTGATCAGAAGACGGGCTGAGCAGCAGAGCTTCTTTATACCATCATTTTAAAATCCAGTCATTCGGGTCACTTATCTGGTTGTTCCGAGCTGGCTTAGCGGATGGTAGCAGGCCGTTGAGGTTTATTAGCCGGGTAGCAGAAACAAGACCGCGAAGCTGCACCAATTGCATGAGTGGAAGACTTTCCCCGGAGCAGCCCATTTTTATTAAAAAGAAAGAAAGGGGCCTAATGTCTCAACATCATATACCTTTTGTAGCTTACCAAGTCGCTGAGTTGCTTGCACCTTCCTCCTAAGGCCAATTCAGAAGTGGGAATAGCGGAATAGCCAATTACACCGTCTAGATTTAGATGGTCCCGTTACTCACTTGTTCCTCCTTTTTGTTTAGTGGACTGCTATCTCAGTTCAGTTGCTGATGAAGAGAGGGCTCCAAAAAGTAAGATTAAGATAAGTAAACTCCTTCTTCCTAGGATTCCATACTCCAAGCACCCTAGGATGAATATCTTGAAGATGATGATATCCCCTCACCTGTTCTCAAACCAAGCTGGTTATTGTCATCAGAAATAGGCACAGTAAGACAAGCAGAACGGGAATCATGCCTCGCTCTGGAGCCATTTCCGATTATTGATTACGTTCAGGACTTGTTGAAAGAGTTCGACGAAAGAGATCAGACGACAGCTCAGAACTTTGGCTTTGCGCATCACGAATGCAACACGCTTTCAGTGATCCCGTCACAACCATGCGCGTTATCCTGCTCTTCAAGACTCACCAGTCTTCCGGAGAACACTACCCGAGGGTAATTCAAAATTCCAGCCCTTCCTCATCACAATTCCCGCAGCATTGGCCCAAGCAGCTACTCCAACGTCACAAAGCACAAAGACAGTTATATGTATATGCCGGTTCATGAAAAGAAACATCATTGCAAGATACAGGCTCCCAAGGAAAAGAAGCACAACAAAAAGAAAAAGAAAAAGCCACCATAGATGTAGATGAGACTGGCTAACCAAAAGAGAGAGCTGCTCTTACTCTTGGGATAGGTCAGAATGAAGCAAATTTGCCTTAGTAAATAGAAGGAGTAGTTTGCAAATGTGCACGTGAAGAAGATCTAGGCTTTGAGGGGGAAGGAATCCCCAGCTTTCAGTAAGACTGCCTTAATGTCCGAGGATGAAGTCCTTGATGCTCTCAAGTCGATGAAATCCTTGTAAAAAAGATGGCATAGAATAAATCGAAAGGGCAGGGACAGGGACATCTCTGGGGTAAAGACTAGGTTTCATATCTACCTTCTCATCGCGGGATAACGGCTCTTAGGACAAATCAGCTATTCTTGTCGGCCCGGGGGCTCTTTAGCGGGATAACCGGAATATCCGATGCTAGTGAAAGCAAGTGACATAGTTACTGTCAAAAGGAAGGATCAATAGTAAAGGGAAGGCAGGTAGTGATTGACCATATTAATGCAGCTAAAAGCAAAAGGCATGCATAGCGGCTCGAAGATCCAAGTCAAAACCTACTGCGCAATGCCGACACCTTCACATTAAAAGTAAGCCTTAGCCCGACATTGCCCTCAAAGACTCCTTTAAGGGATGGAAGCAAGGAATATCTAGCCCAGGAAAGCTGTCCAAAAGGAAGGAAATGCGCTTTTGTTTACGCCTCCGCTCTTCTCTTTTCCGGTTATTGGTCCTTGAGTAAGGGCATTGGGATTAGGCCTAAGCGCAGCTATTTCAGCTGTTGTCGGCATATCCCCGCTGTTAGCTCAAAGGGAGTGACCCCGGGGAGAATGCCTTACTTGGCTTGGAATCTCCCCGCTAGGGGAGGTAGGAAAAACCTCAGTCAATATATCACCCACCCATACTCTTCTATAGTAGTTTACTTGCTTACTCTTTATTTCAATGCTCGTGCAAAGAAGATTGCCATACTCTTCTATAATAGCCATACTCTTCTATAATAAATAGTTATTCTAGTGCAGCTAGGAGAGCTAACTAAGACTAGGAGCTGTTCGGGAGAACTCCGATTTAAGACGATTTTAAATAGACGAGATCAGATCGTAGAATATCAAAGTCTGTTCCCGCGTCCCTGGTTCTATCAAAGCAGACTATTTCATTCCAGGGAGCGCTAAGAAGCAAGGCCGGAGTGAGATGAGCGTAGGTTAGGTCAGCTACCAACTAAGCTAGGAAGCTGGGAAGAGCCGGTACGGCTAACTTTCCGGTGTGTTAGTGTCGTTCCGAACTCTTAATTGACTACCGGCATGCTCAACGGCCTAGGAGCGATTGCCCGACAGCCATAAGACCTGACCGCTATCAGCGGGATTCATTTAAGGGGAGTAGATTGATTTCATCGATCACCCATTCCCCTTTTACCCAATGCCCTCAATCGACGGGAGAAGAAAGCGAACGTACTGTCAAGGGCTTACTGAGGCCCCATCTGCATTCCTTCTTGCACTAGAGGCCACCACAAAAAGCCTTGTGCCAATCCCCCCTATCTCTCACCTACTATTTGTCGAAACCTTTCTCTTGAACCACGGGTCGTTTCATACCCACCTGCACTTGCAAAGGCTGACGCATCCCTGGCTTCGTACGGATAGATACACGTCTTCGAATCTCTAAACTCCCACCCTCTATCGGAACTCCAATACACTCATCTCCATACAACATGTCCGCCCGTATAAGCCAAGTCTAACTCTTCTGAGTAGTCAAAGCCCCCCTTTCAAGTCAGTATTTCGCTGACTGGGGCTTGTGCCTTTCCTTAGCCCTGCCTTTCATGACTAAATATCTCTCCAGCCGGTCGGTTGGAGTTGGATTGAATCGACCCCTACTTACTTAAAGCTTCTTCCCTTAAATTCATCCCGTTCAAGCTCTGATAAGAGGACGTTTCCGTACCCCCTTACCTTACTCAAGAAAGAAAGTCATGCTGATCAGTAGTAGTGTCTAAGAGGAAGGGTTGGCCCTTTGAGCTACCTATTTAAAGTGATCAAATTAGAAACTTAGCTTCTCACGTTGCCATAGATTCTCCATTTCAGAGGAAGAAAGCAATCGGCTTTGCCCAAGTTGTAATGACTGAGCTTGCTCCCTGTCGATGAATCATGCTTCGAACACCTAGACCAGCTGCCGCTTAGTCACGTCTGCGCTTAGATAGCGATGTGAACCCGCCTTCCTTACCTTAATCAATAGATAGGTTTAGTCAAGCCAGCCCCTTAATCAATAAATAGGGAGATCGTTATTTCGTATAGTGAGTAAAGCGAGATAGAGAAAGAAAAGATCTTGCTTGATCCCAATCAGTAGTTGTTCCCATTAGTCATCTCTGAAGTAGGCGAAGGATAGGCTACCTCAGCTCAGCGCCACCAGTATTTCATTAGCTTGCTTTTTCCTTCCTACCTTCGACCATCCCATCGGTCTAGACGAACCCATACACGAGAGGCAAAGAAAAAGAGAAGATAGAGCAAGCTACTGGCGGCGAAAGAAAAGAAAGAGAAAAGCGAAACTGACCCAGTGACGACGAAAGGCCAGTCGGCTTCCGCAACGCGTCAGAGCCTCCGTGTCACTACCCACCGCGACGCTAGCTCATAAGGAAGGAAGAGAGAGGCGAGACCGACTGAATAGCAGGCTCTATCGATGACCTCTGAAAGCAAGTGAATAGCAAGAAGAGGCCTTTGGGGGTCTAGGCGATCCTCGAAGTTGGCGTCATCGAGTCTTCTAGTGAGTTGTCTTGCCTCATCAAAAGCGAATGAATCTCAACTTGCCTTCGGGCCCCGCTCCGCCTTTGGCCTCTCTGCCACCACCAGTAGGCTATCTCTCTACCCCATCCTCTTCCTATGCTCCACACCTTGTCTTCTTCGCACCTAAATTCATTTCCCGTTCTCCGGGTATTGACTACTCTATGGCTATTACGCTTTTTCCTGAAACGGAAAGAGTACCAGCAAAAGCAGAGTTCAAAGCATCATAAGAGCAAACAAAAGAGCAAACCGAACAAGCAAGAGACAAGAGCTTCTTCTCGGCATCCTTAAGATAAGAAGTCGATTCCCTTTCTGGGCTACTTGACTACGCTATTATTGTGAAAACATCAGGCACATGGTGACGTTTTTTCTCTTTCTTTTAGATTTCTTTTTACATATCGGAGTATCTTATTGATTTCCGTATTTGGCTAGTTTGGTCAGCTCATAGGTCTATCTAGCAGCTATCTTTCTACCGAAGCGAAGCCCGCTACCGCTCGTTCAGTCCAGGAAGTCAGATGGATGCTATTGCTTACATCGGACATGAAGACCCTGATGATAGCATCAATCCGGCTAAAAAGCAGGAAACTGCAGTGCGCGTGGCATTGGAGTTTTTTTTGCTGTTTGCAATCCCGTCACAGCGGAAACAGTGTTTATTGAGACCAGCCCATGATTGGGCCATGGATACACTTCGGTTGATCCCCATGGATGGGACCTACGATCAGTGTAAGCCATTGGCTCGGCTTTTGGGTGTTAATAATTAGTTCGCGTTTTGATCTCAAAGCCGCAATCGATACCTTTCCATCCCGGCTTCTTGGAAAGATTTTATCGGTGTATTCGGCTCCGCTCTTGCAGCTGCTTGGGTGGGCTTGTAGCCAATATGTGCCCATCGTCGAGAAGGTTACTGTTTGGTGGCGTTCGGCACGGGACAACCACTTGCTTTCTATGGTTCCTGGATATGATTCACTCTAGCACACCACAACACCGTGTGGTTGAGTACCGAGTTAGTGGATCCGGGTTTACTACCTATGCTATGCTATCTTGGGTTCCGATATTGTTATCGGAGATGCGGAGGTGGCAGCTATCAAGCTCAGTTGCTTCCCTTTGGGATATAGAGACTTTGAAGAAAGGACGCGATAGCCCTTTCCCTTTGGTCGAGCACTCAATCAACCTGGTATATCACTCCAGTTCTATGCCTGAATGGACATACCTGGGGAAAGACAGGGAAGGCATATCCGAAAGTCCCCCATCTCGCTTGAGAACGAGGAAAAACCGTCAATAAAGTAGTAAATAAAGTAAAAGGACTACATTTGTATCCTATAAGGCAGTAAAGCAAGACTAGGAGAGTTAGAAAAACCTACACGGGACCTCTCGGCTTCCTCGGTAGGGTTCAAAGACTAGTGGACTTAGTTAAAGGCACGTGAGCCACTGAATTCACTCAAAGAAGAAAGATAAGTCAGTACTTCCTTGGGGTCAGCTCTTACATCTTACATAAAGAAAAAGGCATTTCCGTTGACTAAGACGATACCGCCGAAGCCCTTACGCCAATAAGAAGTATGATATTTTTTGTTCAAGGAGGGTAGCTAGGAACTTTAATATAAAAAGAGTCTTGGTTTGACTACTGAATATGACTACGACGAGAGGGAAAAGACTCCGCTTCCAGGCTTCTTCCCTACTTGCCTACTCTTTACCTTAGGATTCATTATCAAAGGGGATTGCACCCTTCAAGCTAAGAGATTGATCCTAAGATCGCTGGAATACCCATCACGTTGATTGGCTTAACGTGCCAAAGCACCAAGAGCGGCAACTCCAAGTTATTTCATACCCTCAGCTCAGGGAAAAGAGCTAACTGCTGCGGGAGAGGCGACTTCTCTTTCACTTCATTCACGGGGGACCTACCAAATCTGCGCATTTCTATAAGTCATGGTCACATGTCTTGTGAACATTCAACCATCAAGAGTCAAGGTCAAAGGAATGCTTTTATCACTTCTTCTTTTGAACCCGAGCTAATTCTCTTAGATATTATCCCTTCTCTGCTTCCTAGCCCAAGGGCGATAGAGACTCTACTTAGTGAGTTGCCTTCACTCGGAGTTCGAGTTGATGAAAGACTTTTTGCCTATTTCACTGCAAGAGTACGAAACTACGTAGAAGCAATGTCCGCTAAAATCCGTCTTTCTCCTATATAGGAGACCACCTTCCCAAACTCAACTTAATCAATGGCACCAACAGCTGTCTTTCCCAAAATCCGAGGCACGGGGGCGGGAAGATCTACTCATTCAAATGGAAAGCGCACCCCTCTATTTATTTTCTTCTCACAAGAAGAAGAGCTAGTGAAAACCTCATGCCAGCGAACCAGGAGCAGCTACTGGCTTTCGCTCTTTTAGAACAGGGATAGCAGGGAGAGAAGAAAGAGGAAACCGAAGTGAAGCCGCCAGGTTTAGGAACCTAGTTAGGGAATGAAAGTAGTGACTCTACCAGGACTGAGGGCGCGGGGTGAGACAAAAGCAAGGATTGAACTCTCACTCTCAGGAATGAAACCAGTGAAGTGCCCCTAACAGGCATTAGGGCAGGAGCCGAGGTTTTTTAGCGTAAGGGATAGAATGTTTTTTCTATTTCGTTAGCAGAGTCAGATGAAAGCTCAGGCAAGCAAAGAAGTTTGGCATTCTTCGGAAAGCCAAAAGATCGTTTGTAGCTTTCTTCGGTAAGGGGCTTTTCTTTGCAGCGGCTTTCCCAACGAAAACTTCTGTTGTTCCGTATTTGGTGTGTACCAAAGCAGCAAGGGAAGTGGTAATGGTTGGAGCAGAGGAAAGGTCAGATTACGCTTGCACCCTCGGATAACGAAACTAGTGACCCAAACTAGGGTAGGGTAAGGGGTGCCCTCCATTTTTGATATTTAGGTAATTCTATAGGGTACTACGGGAAGGAGCAGAGATCGACATGCATGAGATTCAAGTCAAGAGAAACGTCTGAATGAAGCCTCTACGCCAGCGCCGCTGCCGGGCAATCAAGGTGAACAAAGCGCAAATTCACTTCGTCCGTGTAAGGTTCAATCTTCACTCTGAACCCGGTCTCTATCCCCGAAACAGGGAAGCAAGCCTGTCTTCGCAAACAGTATAATCCTAACTCTTAATCTTTGTAAGGGTGTTCTGAACTCTCCTTTGTTGCCTGAAAGCTCACTAAGGAAGTCTCACAAAGCCTGTGTCCTGGTTCCGTAGTTGTTCCTTGATTGGTTGATTGGGAAGGAAGATAACTATATAAGTAAACAAGCTAAACAGGCCAATCTGCGGATGCGGATAGGGCTAGTGTTAGCAAACAAGCCTTTGATAGAATTCATTTTCTGGGTCAATTTAGGGGTCAATTTAGTGATTTTTATTTCAATACAACTTATTTTAATGCTTTACACGGGCACGTACTTTCGCAATAGTTTCATTTGTTTGCTTACAGGAGCGGATTCGGGACCCGACATTGCCTATGTTGTTGTGGAGGACAGAACGAATTGATTCAAAGACTTCCCTCTCCTCAATCAATGCACAAGAGCTTAACAAATTGATTGAGGAGAGGTTTGCCCTGTTCTGGAATGAATTCCGTACCGTCAGGGATTGGAAACTCTCTCAAATTTACTGAGCGTCGGACGGACGGGGCCGAGCCAGGAATGCGTAGTGCCTGCAGGTAAGAGAAGAGAAGAAAGAATTCCTCTCCGAGGAAGGAACTCAAAGTTTCAAAATAAAATAAAGGATGACTTTGCCACAGGCTCTGCTGCGAGCTCCGGTACTCGAATTGCCTCGGATGTTGAAACAAGCTTTTGAGCTCCAACTGAATCTAAGTAAACGAGGACAACTGGGTATGCAATCAACTATTGTTGGTTCTGAATCAACGGGTGAACCCGCTACCTCTACCTTTGCTTCTGGCTTTAATGCATGCGCTCGAACATGGACTCAATCTCGATCCACGCCTAGATTTGCCATTGAATTCGCTGCTGGAACTTAGTCAGCTACATTCTTAAACTACTGCTACCTTCCTTTCCGCTGCTTTCTCTGCTGGTGGTTCCGGAAAAACCTCAATTGGTGCTTCTCACTGTTATGCTGTGGGGTAAGCAGCTCCTGCAGGCACGGGATCTTCTATTGATATAAAATTTGTGACTTATAGCTTTGCCACGAGGTCTGCTGCTAGCTTGATTTATGCCTCTATTGCTTCAACCGAGTAAACCGTTGCTCTTGCTCTTGTCTATGCTTCCTCTTTTTTTCATGCAATAAAAAAACCCAGGCGACCTTTGCCAAATAGAGACTGAAAAAAGCTTCTATTTATAGGCGTTGGAGGCCCTTAACCCTTTTATTAGTAAGATAGGTTGTCTTGGTTCCGTAACATGGATCATTTCAAACCTGGCTTTTCATGAATATTGAACCCCATCCTCTTGCCCATATTGGCTTAACTCTAAGGAATAGGCGGTATGGATCCATTCCTTCCTTTTGATGCAATAAGCCCATTCTTCTTTATTCAATAATTAAATTCCGTTCTATCCTATACATTCCTTCTTATCCTACTCTATTCCCTAAATACCAGATATTTCATTGTCTTCTATAACCGAACAAAGGCAACTGAGAATCCTCAAAAAGAAGTTACGCGAGTACCTCTAGCAGGGATCCCTTCGCTCATAAGGAGGGTCCTAGAGGAAAGAAAGAGAGATTCTATACTGCATGCCCCTGATCGATATAATCCATTCTAATTAATAGAGCCTAGCGTGCTCTAAACCTACAAACCAATGCTTAAGACAAAGAAAGAAGACTCAAGACTCATAAGGACAGGCATAAAATCTAAAGTAGTAGGAAAGGGGAACTCCTCTCTAGAGGAAGGGATTCGACTGCCTTTCACTCCTCCGCTCTTCACTCCTACTCTCTTCATACAAGAGATTCTACGGAGCTAGCCATGCCAAGAAGAAAGCTAAGAAAGAGCAGACAGAGGCAGCTGCAATGCATAAGAATCGGTTGCAGCTCTTGCTCTCTCTTCCGCTCTTCGTCTAGAAGCACTATTCGATTAGGAGCTACATGATTCAGGGTAATAAATCCAAAAAGTCCAGTGGCTACATCTAGCTATCTGAAGCTAACTTGTCCTTATAACACTAGAATAGATAAAGGAAGGTTTAAACACTACAGGTAATAAAGATTAGCTTCCCCTTGCGCCTAGCAACAGGAAGACTAAGGCTAGCTATCCGCCTTCTTTCCTCCTGAGCTAGGATCCACTTCTTGCTTATGAGTCCGATAAGCTGCCTAAAGTATTCAATATTTCAAGTCGTGAGCTGAAATAGCCCGATTCTCTACTTCTGGCTGTAGTAAATTCTGTGGGCAAGTCAAGTATAGTAGTTACCGTTGCTTGTTTGCTCCTTCGTATAGGTTCCGTGTAGGCGCCTTTCCATACGATTAATTTAATATTGGAAAAATACTATGGATATTCACTACTATTGATATCTGAAACTTTAGACTTGAAGTCTACTGCTTACTCATTTTTTTTTATATAAGTTCGTAATCCACTGAGGTAATAGAATAGAATAGAGTAGATCCACTGAGGTAGAGCCGGGCCGGGGGAATCCATACAGGTCGAGTGGGCCTTACGGTTTGCTTGCTTGGCTCTCAGTTGCCTTTAAGCTTTCAGGCGAATATGGTTCATAAATGAGATATTTGCATTAGATAGCTGTTAGTAGGGGCGCATTGGTTAGCCCACGAGAGAGAGGCTGTGGGGCTGTTCGAGGTTGAGAGGAAAGAAAGCAGTTGGAGGTGAAGGAACTCCACTCTCATCTAAGCAAGCGCCTCCGCAGGCACTCTTGCAATAGGAGAATATGCTTTTCATTCACCACTCTAGTCGACGGAGACAACTACTATCGGATTCAGTTGAGCCAGCCTTATGAGGGGCCTTAGTGCGCTAGGTGGTAGTTCAGCTGTAAGTGTCAACCAGTCGGAAGGAGAACTCATAGCAGGGGAGGAACCAATTTCAAGGGGAGAGAAAGTGAGATAATGAAGGCACTTTTGTATAGTGGATTATGAATTTAATGAAGTAGAGATCGGGACTACTCCAAGCTACGGTTTTCACTGCCTTATAAGAGAGAGACTGGGCCTAGTGCGCTTGCTCCTCTGTTTGCTCAGTCAATTGGATACCTGCTTGAAGCTATTCTCTCTCTTGACTGCCCTGCCCTCCTATTCATTCAAAGTGGGCATAAGCATATGAGTACTCTTAGGTATACGCACTCGATGCCTACGAAATGAACAAAGCATACGACTCGTCTAAGGCAGACGAGGCACCCAAACAGTTTGAATATTAGGCTTATTTTTTTATATATAATTAGAATGATAGATGAAAGTAAAGTGAAAAGAATTCATTCAAGTTCAAACTAGCGGATTCTGAGACTGCCGATAAGCTAAAAGTAGAAGTGTGTAGAGACTGAGAGTGAAACAAATTCAAGTAGTCTTCAAAGAAGAGAAAGATGCCATTGAATCTCAATGTCGGAAATGGAAATCGGTCGCGTATTCTGTTAATTAGGGCGGTTATAGCTATCTTCTCTCGTAATCCCAAAGCCCTTAAAAAAGAGCTTAGAGATAAGCTTAGTTTTTGTTCCTGAATAGGAAGATGATATGCTTAACACATGCAATTCGAACGTCTTGAAAACTCTTTTCTTGTTTCGGAACAACTGCACCAGATTCCTGGCTACCTACGTACCCTTCGCTTCGGGATCAAGTCAAACGTAGTTCTCTTCTTTCTTTCTGCTTAAGCTTCCCCGCTTTCTGTTCGTTCAGTCGCCTCACTAACTCCGTGAAGCGCGCCCTCCGTTTTCTCGCTTGTTTCCCCTGTTTGCTGTACTAGCCCCTGACCTGTGAGTGAGCCTACACTCTCTCTATTCGAGTGAGTTCCACTTCTTATATGCCATCTCTCCTATCCAGCTTCTGATTGAGAGATTCGAGGAGGGAAAAGGAAACCTAGGATAAAACAAAAAGAAGAGGATTCTACATCCTAGGAACAATCCTCAAAAGCTTTCTGTAATTCCTATGAGCAAAGGGGTTTTAAAATTACACCAGCTAGGTAAGAAAAAAAAGAGAAATAGTTCACAAATCCCACAAAGCCACTAGGCCGAGAAATATACTTTTGTAGTGAAATTTCAATCCAAAAAAAAGAAAAGGGTTTAGAATTGAATGATTAGAGTACCCACTCCGCGGTAAGAAATAGGAATTCTCTCGTTAACCCTATTATCAGTCAATACCAAAGGAAATGCTTTTAGTCTTTGAGTCACAGGAGGATGCTCTATAATAACTATTTCCCGGAGGCAGATTCGCAATAAGGGCTTGGCTCTGAACCAGCGAACGGAATACGGGCGAGCCCTCTTACGCATGTAGGGTTAGGATCCAAGGTAATTGAATCCGTCTCACTTCTGCGCTCTTTGCTAGGTTTGAAACCTATTGAAATAGCTTCCTGCGCCCACGTGTAGCGGTAGGCAGGAATGCTAATTAGTTTTGGGGGTTCGCGTCTATACGTGTAGTGTGGTGGTTGGGCCTACCCATAGAGGAAGGAGTTGGTAGCAGACAAGTTATTCAGCAATGAAACTTCCATGGCGTAGATTGACCGTTCACGAATCTGTCTTGAAGAGCGAGATCGTTATTGCATAGAATAGATAAGGTGCCTATCTTGACGCGGTACTTCCACAATGAGATCATAAAAGCAAAGAAGGGGCTTTCCATCCTTGCTTAATCATCCTATCAATCATGGTAACGGATTTACTTTCTATCTTTCGGTAGCTGTTTTGACTGTTTGTGATCGAACAAAAGAAGAACAAGATATATCATAGTTAAAGTAAAATTGACGTAAGAAAAGAAAGATCAATCTTCTGAAATGAATCTAATCGAAGAATCGCCTCATGTACGGAATAGGCATCGAGAAGCTAGGGCCCAGTAGTGCCTCGCAATCAAGGTCTGGTACATTTAGTACGATCTGCGTAGGCCGGTCAACCACTGGTGTAAGATCCATTCCAAGCTTGAGGTTGTTGATGTACATGAATTATGCCTAAGTAAGAGGGAACTATCAGACGCATTGGCTGGCGTAAGAAGATCCGATCTCTCACGAATAGGTTTCACAGCTGCTGCTGTCGCAACAGAGGAGCTCGTTGTGTTTGGGAATGCTGAGAGTGATCGAACGCAGGCAGAATAAGTGGATCGGATGTGAAAAGCATCCACACTATGTTGCTACCATTAGTCGTGAATATGAAGGAGTATAAGCAGCTGCTTGAGAAGGCTCGCCATGAGTGAAACTGCCCTTCTTGATCCTATTCTTTATCCTCTTTTTTGTCCTAAGGGTCATGTGGAACCCGAAGCTATAGGTCGCATTATGATTTGAAGTCAAGGGCTCCGAGACTTCGCATAGTGAGGAAATGGTAGCGTGCAGGCAGAAAGCCAGATATAGTAAGAGGCGCACTCCTGGGGGCAGGAATAGGAAAGGTTTCGAAATCCTATGAAAGCCTATAGGGCAGGGGAATCAGAAAGGTTTCTCGCTCAATCCGATCTTTATTCAGTGCCAAGACCTTGATAAGATAAGCAATTAGTGAAATTCGATACATTCGATATCCTTCTTAAGCTTCAGAACGAAGATGGTGGGCTCACGTGGGTAGCTCCCGTCTCCTGTAGCCGCCTTGTTCTCTGTTAGTTCATAAAGTGTCTGACACAGACGCAAAGTCATGACAACCAGACTAGACTAATAACGTTACAAGCAGCGCAAGGAAAAGTCTGAACGCTTTCCGCAAAGATGCTGTTAGTTAGTCCACTTCGACAAGAAAGTGGGAAAAACCGACGGGGAGTGAGTTAATAAAAAGGACTCTTTCAAACCTTTCTTCGGGTTCCTGCTTCTTCGCTCGGTGACGAGGCAGTAATATCGTCGTATTCTTCCGGCTTGGATCAGTTGGATCCGGCTTGAACGCAAGCAACGGTTGGCTAGACTGCTCAATTGGAGGATTGGCTTAGCTTGTTGCGAACTACTGTTCTTCATTTGCCTTAGTTGTGTGTGGGGTCAACGGAGACACTTGCACTTACTGATCGTACGTACTCACCTTGCTCCTCAATCCGTACTTCACTCACTGACTCATTCATCAGTAGTTGGAGCCGGGTAATGTTACGGCGAGGCCTCACTGGGCTGGTAGTTATTAGGTCCTCTCAAACGGCGAGGACTCACGTAGTACGACAAGACTTTACGAAATGAGGAAAAGAAGTTAGCGGATTATGATGCCCTATTAGATAGCCCATGCCTTGCAAACGATTATTTGTAATTAGACTGTGCTGCTTTGCTGATAAATTAAAACCGCCACGCCAAACAACGGGATCGTACTCACTCCTCACTAATGGATCGCCTGGAGTTCTTTCTCGCCAGGTGGAAAAGCGCGTACAGATTTCCTCCCCAACCAAGGGCATTATCATTCCGAGCCTCATTAGCGTGCTCGTCTGCGAGCTATGCTGGTTCTGTAGAGTAAAGGCGCGCAACAACGAGAGAGAGAGGCGGGCTTGGCGACCGACCGCGTCACGGCTATTCCTTCTGTACTACAGTTCGGTGGAGGAACTGTAAGAAAAAAATTAAAATCCGTGCTCTAACTCGACATATTCGTCTTAATCATATTCGAAATATTCGTATCTTTCTTCTAAATCTTCGACATCTTCAGCGGAATCTTCATCTTTCTTCTCCAGTTGATGATGCATATTCATATTGAACTTCAACCAATGTCACTTGCTCAACAACTGCCTTCTTCCACAGTAGCTTCCTTTTCAGGGTCCTTGTCAGCTTAGATGATTTAAGTTATGCTGGACTCTCTCCTACAGCCTCCTTCTCAGGTCTCGCTTTATGGTGGCGCCATGCAAAGGTTAGAATGAGAGTGCCCCTTGCTCCTTAGCCCTTTACCGGACTCCCCTACGTACCAGCAGACTGAAGTTATCCAGGCGGGCCTTCTTCGCACCCCTTTTAACAAAGCCATCGACTTGGTCAACGGCCCCGTTTCTTCCCAATGATCTTCCCTTTCTGTTGGGCGCTTACATCAATCAGTCGATACTGAGCCAAGAGCCTTTCAAGGAGTGCATTAAAAAGGTAAGATGTCACTCTTCGAGGCATAGCGCCGTTCTTTAAACCGTATTGACCTTGCGCATAGCCGGTCTGTTGTCAAAGAAGATTTTTCATAGGTTAGCTCTCGGGTAAGCGAGACTGAAAGCTTTCTTCGCTGCATGAAAACAAGTAAGCAGGTATATGTTTAGTGGGCAGGAATAATGCAAAACAGAAAGACAACGAAAATGCCCTCCCCAAAAACCCTACCATCTTTCTTATCTTATGAAATTTCTAGTTAGAGGGGCAAACCAACTGCATATCTTCCATCTCGAGATGGTGATTTAGATCCACGAAGCTATAAGCACCGGAGCGAGCACCAATATCACTTGAATTTGAAGGAGCAGAAAGATCTGGAAATGTTACAAGATGTGGTGGATACTCAGTAAGCTTGCCATGAGGTAGTGATGCCAAAAGTGCCTGCCCCGAGGAGGTTACCTGAAGAAGGTTATTCTCATTATCACTGACGGTCTAACCAAGGAACTATGTATTGGAGCTGACCTCCAGGTCTATTATTAGATAGGACGGAAGTCGGGGTGGCTGCACTGCGCTTTATATCTTAAGCAGTGTGCTTCTTCCCTTCTGAATGGATCGGTCAAGCTCTGATTATCTTTCCCTCTAGAACACCACAGGAGCGCCAATAAACTTTTAGGCAATGGACACCTATGACACAATCTTAGCTCAGCTTGGAGCAGCATTTCATTTCAAACACAACCCCTTCCCCAGTACGCACAGTCCCAGTCCGCTTCCGTAGTAGCTTACGAGTAGAACTACTAGATAGAAAGTACTACTTCTCATTGATATACGATATCGCCATGGAGACGTTGACCTAGTCCATTGTAACAAGAAAGAAATAATCTTACATAAAAAAGGCATTAGAAAGAGATTTCTTTTTCTATTGTGATAGGTCCCGATCACCAACTGGTTCAACAACAGGATCAACGGCTAGTTGATGCTCCCCATGCCTGCCTTAGATGCTGTTGTTGGATCCGGAAGAAGTGGGTATGGATTTGGATCCCGATCAGGTCTACTGGTGCAACATCCGCTTAGTCAACTCATGGTAGTGCTACTGATGTCGGTACTGGACCCGGAACAGCTGCTGGACCGAGTGAATCGACAGGATCTACTGCTACCCCTCAAAATGGAATTGGTAGGAATGCTCGTTCAAATGGAATCGGAACTGTGACTCGCTCCAACTACGGCAGTAACCCACCCAAAGGTAGGAATGCCGTGAACCCTGGAATTGGCCGAGATGCTGCTACCTCTCATCAGATGGAGTAATAATAATACAATTCTATGGTGTGCGAGAATTCAAGTTTAATGAGCCTTCTTTGCAGTGATATAGGTAGGGGCGCTTTGCCCCCATAGAATGATATACGATTTCGTCCGTAAATCCGAGTGTGGTAGTGCCGGGGTGCGCTTCGGATGCTTCCTCCGTCCCTGCATATAGATCGGAATCTGGATCCGGATGCGTTGCATATCGCCCCCAAATGGTTTAGAGAGAGGATATACGATGGTTCGACCCACACAGGTACACCATAGAGGGGCACACACTAGAGGGTACTTACGAAATAAAAAACTCAATCTTGAACTGGCGGAGCTGGCACATTTACTGGATAGAAATCGCGCCGGTTCCGGGTTAATAGTTACTGCTTGCTCCGTCCCCTCATCCAATAGGGATAGTGGTTATACGGGTCCAACAACTTCTTGGTGGCGAAACAGCCCTTCGGGGAGTATGAAACAAAGACAACCATGCAAACTACTGATGCTGGTGCTCGGGCTTATCATATATATGGTGGTGCTTCCACCCTGGCTCAGGATCTAATGCAAAAGTGGGTCTCCGAGTGGAAGGATAGTGGATCGTGTGGGTTGGGGATAGAAATATCAAGCGGGTTTTTGAGTTGGGATACAGCAACCTGCCCAAGTTAATCATCTCCCAATGGTTTGGGCGATGGGCTCATTCTCACCTCGTTAAAGTCTGAGCAGGCTTGTAGTCACTCTCTCGCCCATGTCAACAGAGAATTGTTGGGCATTCCAGCCAAGGACTTGAAGTCTTGTAGCGAGTGTCTGGGTATTCGATAGAACCACTCCCATCGCGAGGCCTACTAGGCCTTTTGGAAATCGCTTTAGTGCCGCGCAGCGAGCCAGGGAAGATGCTGATAAAACGCCAATAGCCTGATGTCCGCTTCTACGGCATAAGCTTTAAAGAAGAGAGCTATCAACGCTAATAAACATTTCATAAGAAAAAAGAGTTTTTATTTTTAGGTATAGGTCAAATTTTTAACAGTCATTTCAATCTTTTTCTGGCAAATCTAATCAAAGAACAATAAATCAATCCCGAAAAATCCGTCCATAAATGACGAACTCCATTAGAAAGATGATAGGACAGGGCTAAGGCAGTAATCTCGACTGATATTAGGATGAGCTTTGATGAATAAAACAAGAATTGGTAGAAATTTTCATAGGTGAAGCAAATCAAACCTATTTTTAAATACAGAATATAACTAAACAAAACTATAGTGGCTAGGAATGCCCCGGATATTCTATGGGAAATTGGAAACGTCGAAGTGAGCTGTGGCTTATAAATAGGAAGATGAGGAGATAAGGGTCGAAGGAGATTCATTGTAATTAGGATTTATGTTCATTCGCTCTGCTCGCGGAGCGGCATACCGGAAAATGAAGGATTTACTTTTTGGCTATATGGTTGTAAGCCTTTCAGGGGAGTCCCGGACTTTTTGTTAAACCACTTACAAGAGCACACCAAGCACCCTACCCCTACGAATCAAAAAAGAATTAGCTTAACATTTTTTTGTATAGAATACAAGCCTCCCGACCCCACTTAAGTTTTTTTAGTACAGCCCGGTGCTGTTCCAGTGTTTCTTCTTCTATGCCCGAAAAGAGAAAGTCGACCATAAGAGAATATTAATTCTCATTCTGCACGGGTGGTCTTTTTTCTGAAAGATCTATTTCTTTGACCAAACGTGTGATCTCTTTGCGGACCTCTAAAATCTAACTTTCTTTTTCCTGCTCTTTCTCGGTCAGTTGAGGAAGGGCCAATAGTTTTTCCACGGTCTGTGGGGGAAGGGCCGATTGGTAGCCCAAGATGGGCGGGAAATTGAGGTCTATGTAAGGTTGAGGTCGTGAGCTCGATGAGCCCGCACCGGCTCCTGTAGAAGGAAGCATCTTGCATACTGACGTGGCTTCGGTTAAGTCCCCAACGACAGAACCTACTGTCCACGCAACAAGACCAAAACCCGTGAAACAACGGGATATCCCATAAAGGAAGAAATTACCAACGATAACGAGATATCGAATCTCGTACGTTGTCCGGTCGTACCCGAACAATAATATTCCTGAGAGAAATGCACCTAAGATCAAATATTTCGAGCCGGCTTCCCCTAAACGCTTATCCCTTACGGACGACTTCCCTTTGCGCGGAGAAACAGAGGCCGAAGAAGAAAAAAAAAGAGGTTTTTATTCGTCGAGGCATCTGCTCTGCCTGCCACTCAGCTTGGAAGGGGGGGATATAGCTCAGTTGGTAGAGCTCCGCTCTTGCAATTGGGTTGTGTTGTTGCGATTACGGGTAAAAAAATCCATCCTGGACCAAGCAAGGATCCTTCTAGGCCAACTACTCTCATCTCAGCAGATCTTATGGTTCTAGGGAAAATCATTGAATAAGGTATTCACTTCGTTCAGTCATTTAATCCAGGCTAAGAATTCCTGACTCTCCCTCTCCCCTAAACTACAAGCTTTGAAGCCCTACCATTATAAAAAAATAACTTTCACAAAGCGAAGGGACATTGCTTACAACTCAAAAGGACGGGATGTTAATATGTTAGGCTAAGGCACCTCTCATCACAGCACGTCGAAAGCAAGCAAACGTCTCATTTCGTTCATTGCGAGGTTAGGAAAGGGAGCCAAAGAATCCGCGGAGAAATAAGCAGGTCTTCTGTCTGTTCGATACTCTTAGTCACTGGCGACTACTGTCCTGTCCTTATAACTGACAAGCGAGAAAAGCCCTTCTAGAGGGGCTGAGGCTAAGGAGAAAGCAGAGCTAGCTACTCAAAGACAAGAGCAAATATCCCTGCTAGCGAAAAAGAGCCAATATCCATCTCTTCAGCGCGAGTTGTTGGTCGGATCGTGGAACTCCCCCCCCCAATATAAAATTACTTTTTCCTTTATCATGGTTGGGGAGGATGTTAGGTAAAGAGTCAGAGCAGCTATGCAAGCACACACATGGGCACTAGTCAACGCCCTTGGTTTGGTAAAGCCCTAAAGCTAAAGGCGGAAGGGGCCCTTGCTTTGTTTGGTTCTTAAATGGTGGGTCGATCAGTCTACTCGCCCAAAAGATGAGATGGATGCTCCTTTCACAGTATCCTGTGAGTCTCTAATTCAAAGCTAACCGAAGCGTGACTTTCAAGAGCATTCCTAAAACGGCGAAGAAAAATAAAAGCAAGAGGAAAGAGGCTAGCACTAGCTGTGCGTATTCCATCAACAGTAAAGGAAGAAAGGCAAGCAGTCAAGCCTAAACCTTACTGACTCCTAGTAGGCCAATCACTGCCCTTTTGAATTGAATGTTAAGTGGATTCTGTAACAGTAACGGCGTATTCTCTAGCAGCAGCAGCAGATTCTGTTCCTCCAAAAGGAAAGAAATCCCAAACAAAAGGAGTCGGCCTTTCCGGTCTTTGATAAAGAATTAATGGTAAAAAAGTTCCTTGGAAGGAATTTCCCGGGATCAGTACTCCTTTAATAAAGCGTCGAAGGGGCTAATTTCTTTGGTGAATCAGAAGCAGTAGCAATAGGACCAAGGGCAGAGGAGAAAACAAGCTGGAAAACTTATCGACCAAAAGGGAGAGCAGGTGCCCCTTCCGTTCCCAATGCAGAGGTGAGTATTTAAAAAAAACAATCCGGAAAGTGGGATAGCTTGGGTGCGTCAGTGTTTGGTTCAAACCCTATCCCTCCTTACATGAATCTATGAATTATAGCTAACCGCCAACGGTAAACCCCTTTTTTCATAAATATACTTCATATCATACGGTTTCATAGCCATATGGGAAGGAAAGGGACCACTTACTAAGAAGAGAAATCGTCAACCAATCTTATGAGGGCTCCTACCTAAGATAATTCAGTTCGTGTCTGATATGAATCAATCTATCCTTTAAGCTTAGCTTCCTCTCTCTTTTTGGAGCTCAGAAGTCTCACTTTTGTTTCATTTGGTTAAGTGATTCCCATAAAGTTGACTTTGGCAAGGAAGATTCTATTCGCACATGGACAACACTACTGCTCCTTATGGCTGAGTGGCTTCTCCCTCGGAGCTGGGGAAGACAGAACTCGCAGCCCTTACAAAAGTGGGGGAGCATGGGTCGTCCTAACTAGTTGCCCCCGGCCCTACTTCTGTCCCTCTCCTTCGGACTTTTTCATTTAAGGAATTATATATCCTTCTGTAGAGGTGGATGTTAGCAGACTTAGCTTCCGAAATGAATAAGGCTTAGCCTTAGTTGAGTCACTAAACGCATAGCACGAGGCACCCATGGGTAAAGCTGCTTCCTGCAAGCAGTCAGCTCTTGCCCTCCCCTGGCCAAAGGACGATTCTACTTGTTGTTCCAGCCAAACCGTTATTTCGGATTCAGGCAGTTACGTCCCAAAACGTTATCCCTTGCATTTGCTGAACTTCAATCTTGTTTTCTTAGACCAATCTACTTTAACCCCCGGAGCCTACTCAAGAAAAAGGAGAGCGCTTTTCGGCGAGATATTTTGTTTGAGCCGGGGATCCCCCTTGCACGCGATGGAAGAGTCTTTATATTCATAAGGGATGCAGGAGCAGCAGAGCTGCATATGACATTGACATTGGGGTAGTACCCGATTGAATCCTCTGAGCCAACTACTATATCTATTCGGAATCGAGCGTATACCAACAAGGGGTACTCGCTTTAAGCTCATATATCGTACGCAGGCCCCATTCAAGTAGGGGAGGCTGCACCCATCCACATAGAAATACAACTATACCTATCTTAGGACATCCCCATATGCGGTTACTTCGTCCCTTTTGTCAGCTTCTACAAATCATACGTCACCCCATGGAACCCTTTTTCTGGAATGCGATCTAGACTAGCGGAGGACGACTACTGCTTAGCTTAAGACTCTGAATAATAGAGTCTGCTAAACGTAGAAAGAATAAAGGAGGTCAGACTTGTTCGATGGGAAGGCTCCTAATTGAATTATGGAACTCGAACTCCTGACGAAACCTAACAAAAGAAATGTCAAGCCGTCGCAGCAATTCTCTGTTGTTGATCCATTCCCATCCAGAAGTAAGCATGCAAAAGTAAGTTCCTTTTGCGGGAGGGGAAGTTTGCTCAAGACCACTTTTTGACCACCCGATCCTTCGCTGGCCTTTCAAGTCGGGTACAACAATGCTCGCGCAGTAATGCAATCTCTTCCATCAGACTACGGACCAGAGAAAGAAACTTCCAACAAGTCTGATTTTTATTTGGCTCCTTTCTCTTCTCCGGTTACTTAACCCCGAACCTAATTGGTGTGTGGTGCGGAGTGGACGGAGCGAGCTTCAAAAGCTGGACCAGCAATCCAATTCACCTAATCCTAATCAATCGGAACTTCCAGGATAGTCTTTTCGATGCGCCCAACCTAACAAGCATTTATTGGTCGAGCCGGAGAGGAACTTAACTGCTACGTTGCTTTATTCCCCTCTATCTATCTGTCTGAATAGGGAGGAGATGAACCATCACAAGCAGTCAATAAATGAACATTTCATAGTAAGGCAAGGCGAGGAGTGGACTGTGTGGTCTACCCCTCTCGTTTCACCTATCTATAGACTCTAAAATCGAACTATCCATAGATTAGAACCCTCATGTCCGGCGCATCCGTCTCTGTCTCCAACTTCCCTTCGAAAGTAAACACAACATAAGAACAAGTAAAACAAGATAAAGAATCCCCTTCATTCTATGAACTTCTTTATTGAATTGAATGTTTGGTGTCAGAGCTCGTGAAGGAAGAGTCACTCGCCCGTAAACCATCATGACACAAGGGAACGGGAAGCGCAATAGCAGCCCATACATAATTGACTAATATTCCATTGATAACGATAGAAAGAGCGATCCACGGAAGCCATTGAAACCAAGCTTGATAGGATAAGAGCACTCTAACACGAACAGGACCAGGTCAGACATCGCCCTACTAGATAGAAAAGGTTGGGGGGGGCATATGATTGATCTAAAGATGAAAGGTATGGATCAGCTGCTTTTGGATAGAGAATAAAGCTCTGGCCCCTGCTGCTTGCTATGAGTCTACTAGATCAGGAACTATGATCCGAGGGTAGCATTAGTTTGTGCAGTGAAGGGACTAGTTCAATGTCTAGGCCCGAACGATGGAACAGTCCTGTCAAACGGGGGGAAAGTAAGCTGTAGGGAAGAGGAGAGCAAGCAATCTGAATAGCTGCACTGGTAACAGTCAACCATAATATTCTCAATGGCAAGAGGCACCAGTATATCCTATGTATTAGCAATAGCAATCGGCATAAGGCAACATAGGAATATCCAGTACACAAGCAGTAAAGCAAGCAATAGGTCTTGTTTGTCAGAGCCTTGTTAGGAGTAGGAACAGGAAGACGAATAGGAGAAGGTGTAGCAGCTGGTGCTGGTGTAGGAATCGTCATAGAATAAGTCAAATAAGCAAGCAAGGCTTCAAAGAAAAGAGACAATCGAACGGGTCACTTCAACTTCAATCAATAAAGAAAGCCCGCTTCTTAAACAAGCTAGCGATAAATCCTATTCAACAAGCCAGCCTCTTTTCATCGAGAATAGCACATTGCCCTCAGTTCACTACTCTAAGCTAGAGTTCACTTGAATAAAGAGGGCCCTTAGAGAGCGCATTGAAAAGATAAGTCGACACATTAGAAAAGCAGACTCAAATTGGTTCACCCGGCTTCTTTGAGTCTAGCTTCCATTAGGTTCTTCTCAGGGAGTATAGCATCCATTAGGTCCTTCTCTTTGAGTTTAGGTCTGATCTGGCCGCTATCTGTCCAATATGCTGTCTTCCCTCCAGTAGGCTATTCTTTTCACTTGGTGGGGTAGGCCTACAAGACCCACTAGACTGGACTGGACTGGGGCCATATCTCCTAGTCGAACTGAGATGCTGTAAGAGAATGCCGGCGCCTTTGGAGAATCCATTGAGATCCTGAACTGAGAGCAGTTTTCCTTGCATAGCCTTGAGAATAGCCGTCTCACTAGGGTCCTAGCTCCTTTCCTTAGAGAGTTCTTTCTTCCTTCGTCTGGACCAAGAAGTAGCGTCAGGAGGCGGAAATGTGACCTCGGAGTACTACCTATCCCATCCAGTCCGCCAGTAGGCTATTCTTTTTCACTGCCTATGTCTTCGCTTAGGCGCTTACCTTAGGGACCGATCCTTCCCTCCTACTACTACGACGATCTACTCCTGGCCCTTCTAGGCCTACTTACAGCCTCTTTTTGGCTATGCTCGCTCCTTGTGGTTTGTGGAAAAGTCGTCTTCTTCATCACGCTTAGGCTACTCCTAAAGATCCCAAATCCATCTTGTCTGGCTCTGCAGCTTGGTTAGGTGCGACTCTCACCGCATTCTTGTCTTGTCTTTCTACTTGGTCTCGGCAATTATCTACGCCTTCAGTCTTAGTTGGTCTGTGTAATAGGTCTATGGCTCAGGTCAGTCTGTCCGTCTTGCTTCTGTTCTCGTACTTGATCCGAATGTAGTAATGGATATAGGAATGGACTTCTTTCTCTACTCTATCCACTGGCGATAAAGCCCAAATCTTTGTTCTCATGGCCCCCCACCTCCCCGGAAGCAGTGAATCAAATAGCTCGCCTTGAGCCTTCATCTCGCCTGGAACAGCAAACATCCGGGCTCTTATTGGGGGAGAAGACATCTACTGGTGATCAAGGCACTGAACTTCGAATCAATCTCTTTGTCCCCCACATCTGTCTCGTTCCTTTCCCCTTAGGGTAACCTCCGAACTCTTTCCCGGTATCTCTCCAACAACTTCTCATTCCGCATGAAACGATCGAAAGGATGGGTATCGCCATCGAGTCATCCAGTATCTGCTAATGACCTTGGGAGTGGGAAGTCTTCGACGGAACCAATAACGAGCTAATCTCCATCTTTGTCTCTAGTGCTTGGGATCGAACCCTCGAACCGATAAGCTCCATTCGACTCCCCATCTTCTTTGTCCCCTGCTCCTGTTCTCCCCCAATCCGATGCTGACCCATCAGCAAGAAGCTTTCTCCTTCGGACCCTCGATTCCTCTCATTGTCTCCAAACAGCTGCTAAGCATCCCTGCTATGATCCAATTCCCCCCACCATAACTCTGACTCTCTTTCCTTGTTTCTCCCGGGCATCTCAACCAGCTCTCGGAACCCAAGGAAGGAGGTCCCATGACTGGATCTAATGAGGGAACTACTGAAGAGGCAAAGCCATTGAAGCAACTCCATGTCTTCCCTTCACCCGCTAAGCTCCACCTTATTCGTCTCCATGTCCGGCTCTCCCAGCGGGAAGGAGCTAACCAGCTGACCGAAGCAAATAGCATCCATTCGAACCCGGTGAGCCCTGAACCGGATCCAACCTCGGAAGGACTAATGATTCAATTGCTTGCCTCTCACCCAGCAAGAAAACGCCTACTTAGAGTTTAAAATAAAGGCTATAATGGTAATGTAATAAACTGAAACTACAACAACAACTACTAAATAGCTAACTAATAACTAATATTAAATAGCCAAGAAAGACGGCTTTCGCCCTTTACGTAATGCCGCCGTTGCTTGTTGGGTTCTAGCTCCAAAGAACATATACATGGAGCTATGTCGACTTACGTACGTCTCGTTGACCACCCGATCAGGTATACCACGTATCATCCCCTCTTTCCATAGAGGAGAGATAAAGAAAAAGAAAAGATATAGTGATCGTGCCGTAGACCTTGTTCGTTTCTACTTGACGTTCGTTATTTTCCTCGGTTTTTTTTTACATTACATAAGGTAGCTTGCTTACTTAGCGCTTGCGCTAAGGATCTAATCAGAGTCAAACTTGGATTTGAAAAACAAAAAAATCCTTTCCCTTATTAGCCGGAGTACAAGTGTACCCCTTGATCTTTAGTAAAGGCGGATTAAGCCTAAAAACATTTTCTTGTTTATCGAAAAGTCTCAACGTCCTCGTTGAGAGTCGCTCTGCGAGACGTCCAGTAGTCTCTGACTTGGTCTTCGAATCGTAATACTGTCTCAGCCCGTTCCCAGCTTGCCTCGCTCTCAGGTTGGCCCTTCTACTTGACTAAGTAGTATTCAACTCGTGCAGTGGGTGTATGGGCTACCCCATGGTGCGGTCAGCTATGATATACTCAACTTCTTATTTAGTAGGTTCATCTACAACATCTGGTGGTGCCCTCGTGGGCACGTTCCTCTCTGGGTCGGTCTGGTCTAATCGAAGTCAACTGACTCACATGGAATACGGGGTGAGTTTGAACCGAGCTGGTCGCTTGAGTCTATAGGCTACCTTTCCTATCCGCTTCTCTACAAGGTCTAGTCTACTTTCTTCTTCCTTCAGACCGGGCCAAGCTACCTAAGTAGGTTGGGCTAGGTTTGGTTTATTTTTTGGAGTTATCTCCAAGAAGGGTCGTCGCTCCCTTCATACGCCTTGCTGCTTCATCTAAGTAGGTTTGGGCTAGGTCGTTGCGCTCCTGCCACCTCTTGGCAAAGTAGGCTGATGGGCAAGCCCCCTCCTGTCGCAATGGTGTGGGGCCTCAGAGGCTGTTGCCCCGTGGCCAACTCGAAGGGGCTGAAGTTCGACGCAGAGCTTTTTGGTTGTTAAGTTATAGCAGCACTGAGCAACATCCAACAGCTCCAGTCCTTCTGGTTTGCACTAAAGTGCCTTAAGTAGCCCTCGAGGAGTCCGTTTATTCTCTCCGTCTGAGCTTTCAAAGATATACCGACCGTAGGTATCTGACCATCAGATACCGACAGTCGTCTTCTAACATTACCGACCTTAAAATATTAAGACTTTATTTAGTTTCGTGGAAAATAAAAAAGCCCTTTATCGGATTTGAACCGATGACTTACGCCTTACCATGGCGTGACTCTACCGCGGAGTTAATAAAAGGGCCCATTTTCTTTTTTTCAATTCATGAATTTGCCCACTATGAGTCTACTGCATTTATACTAAATATATATATAGTCTCAATTGTTATATAGTATAAAAATTGATAGTATATCATTCGTGTCTCTGTTACAACACGGCGATTATAAATGGTTCGAATGAAATTCAATTAAAAAAAAAAGAAAATAATTTGTAGGCTGTACACCTTATTTTCCCTGGGATTGTAGTTCAATCGGTCAGAGCACCGCCCTGTCAAGGCGGAAGCTGCGGGTTCGAGCCCCGTCAGTCCCGACCCGGATCTGTATGTCCAAGCTTTGCATACGGGAGACTATAATTGAATGAGAAAAGGCAAGAAAGAGTGGCTCGACAGGCGTTCACCGTCAACAGAATGGAATATGTTCTAGTAGACTTAAACCAAGAATGTGGCACGCCCCTATTTGTATTATCACATTTCACACTATGCCTGGTTCACTGGTATCTTAATAGTCCAACGGTAGAAACACTATAAAGGGGCAACCCAAAGTAGGAATGCTATTCGGGGAAGAGACAGGTCCACCACAGACAAGCATGAAGTGAAGGGGCGCGCTAGTCATCTCCTTTCTATCTATATGCCGATTGATATGGCTATTCGTACCTTTTTTCTCAATCCCTTGCGCCGTGTTTTGAAGTCTGTATCGCACTAATGAGAGGAGGTGGCACCAGATAGTTTGTTGATGAAGAACTTCATTCACAAGAGTCAACTGTGGCCTAAAGTAGGAACTAGATCTGACGCTACAATCCATAGAAATGTCATATGGGCGTCGTCATACTGGGAGTGGGGTCGGGGTCTGGGAGCTGTATGAATTGGACTGTCTCTCTCTTCTTTTATCTATCATCATGGGCCAAAGCCCAATCTTCACCAGCCATGCCATGTTCTCTTGGTGAGTACTCCATGCCTTCTATCTTGATGCATACCTGCTGCTGCGATCGCTCTGTCTGAAACTAAGACTCCCGTCCGCTTGCGCTGCGCTTTCGTCTCGGGGTGTGAAGTTGAAGTGGCGCGACTGACTGCTTCGCCTAACTCAGATTCGAATTGATACTAGTCTTTCTTCATTCTCAGGTCTGTCATTGCCTGCCAAGAGTGGACGGATTGCCGTGGGCCCACTAAACCCTCGCCCCTTGGGGCCTGGGGAGGCAAGCAACCTTAACGGCGTAAGCACCTTTCTATCAACTCAAGGCAGGAAATGCGCATAGCCAAGATGGAATTGACTCTAGTAGACCACTACTCGATGGTGGAACACGGGACTTGTAGTAGATGACTAGTCTGTCTTCAACCAATTATCATATATAGAGAGTCGTGTCATTGCGTAGAGAAATGGCCACTAAGAGAATGATCTCTTTGACATAGCTTTTCAATCAACAAAGCGGCGGGACCAATGAGCCTACATAGCACCCACTGGCATTTATGTCGGGTCGTAGTCCGGTATCCTTCGGGCGCTGTAAGAAAGAAGATGCTATGTCTCTGTTCTCATTCCCCATGGGGGCCATGAACTACGTGATAGAACCAGTCTTTCTTCTCTTCCCAGGCCGATCGCGTGATCAAATTATTGTTCTCGTTTGCCACCCCAGGTACGAAGCGGCATCTAAGCCCTCAAGCTACGCATCTCTTGCCATCGATCATAAAGACATATTTTAGATCCGGACCTCCGCTCCCAGAGCAAGGATTTTTCATTCCACGTCTCCTGGTCTTCCAAAGCATTCTTATTCTCTTGGATCCGAAGGATGGCCAACCAAACAAGCATTTTAGTCCCCATCGGGAGTAGGGAAAGGGAGGGATGCAGTACCAGGATTTCACTCTTTGCCACCATTTAGTCTAGTTCCGTTCTGTCACCTCCGTTTGCTTACTTTTACCTTTGTTTATGCGCAAGCGACTTTGATAGGTTCCGTTCCAGCAAGAAAACGCATTACGGGAATCCCAGGAAATTGATCTAGTTGCGTTAGCACACTTTTGAAACTACAACAACTACTACTCTAATAACTAAATAGCTAACTAATAACTAATATTAAATAGCCAAGAAAGACGGGAATCGAGGGCTTATATAGTATATCACTCTACAAACAAGCGCAAGCGCAGCAAGAAAACGGATGCGCGTTGCTAACGCCTTACGGCTGGCTTTCGCGCTAGTGCGCTCGTCCGTTGCTTGTTTGCTTGTTCCGTTGCTTGTTCCTTAACTCATTCAGTTTACGGAATGAGTTGCTCCTGCAGTCAAGCTCCGTAGACTACACTTTCTGCGAGGTTTTGAGTGTGAACTTCGCTAGAAGCTCTCGGGAAGGCAGATCAATATCAGACTCTTTACGGCCCCTTTCGACTCTCTTTAAGACTCGTGTTTGTATTTCACTCGTCTCTGTGTTTTGAACCGAACAACCATGAATTAATAAGAGGTAAGTGTTCGGCTACATTATTAGTTCAAAGTAGCACCGAACCAACAAGCAACGTCTGAGCGCGAAAGCCCTCGATTCCCTTCTTGGCTATTTAATATTAGTTATTAGTTAGCTATTTAGTAGTTGTTGTTGTAGTTGAAAAACTAACGCCCTTATTACCGTAGGCGTTTTCTTGCTATAAAAAAAGATATTCAAGAGAGAGAGAATCAGAATGGAATCGTGGTGGACAGCACTTCCGCAAATACAAGTTTCCATTATCCTTATTAAGTTGAGTGCTACTCCTTTTGAGTAAACTCTCGCTTTCGGGCGGGTTTCGTTGCCTACACGCTTTCCCCCCGGGAGCCAGCTCAGGCGGTACAGTGAACATCTTTGAATTTAGCTTGAAGAGAACCAAGGCTTTGATTGTTTGGTCCCCATGCCATCCTCATCCAGTCACCTCTGTCATCCAGCCTTACCAGATTAGTCCTCTGAATACCCTTTCCCTCTTCGTCTAGGTCCTTTCCTCGTTCAAACGCCTGCCGACGGCAGATTAAATGAAAGAAGAAAGGGGGGGGGCTCCTTGTTTCGATCTAGTTGCATGAAAAGGGATGAAGGGTTAAGTCATTCCGAGTCAATTTTGTGGAATTCGATCAATGGCTTATGGAATAACCATATAGACTTAAATATGATAGAGTATCCGGTGGTTCAATCCTCAGAGACAGACGATTTATGGAAGGCCAAGCCAAACTCTGATGGAGCAGGCAGTATAACAGGTTCAGTCGGATGAAACAGAGTGCATTGAATTAGTCAGTAAGTCAGCTCTTAGTCATGTTTAATGACTGGAAACATGTGACAGGCGCCATGAGATGAAAGACGGTGGGTTAGTAGCCTACCGGTGGCGTTAGTGGGAGGAGATTCAATCCGCTGTTGCGCTAGCGGCAAGATACGATTGTGAAAGCAGAGAATAAGCTAGGCTTTTTTGTAGGCTATTAGAAGAGACGAGCTAAACCTAACAGTAAGGGTCAGAGACCCGTAGCTGCAAAGGTCAGTTAGACTCCAGTAGATTATTGACGCTGGCGCAGGTGTACCAAGCCAGTAGGTTATTCAGCTAGGCAAGTTCTCCAGTAGGCTACGACCACTGGTAGGTTAAGTAGTGGTAATGGGCGCCAGTACGAGATTCAATCCGCACTCAATTGCGCTAGCCGGTACTGTCTATACTATGTTGAAAGGCGCTGCTGCGATGAGTAGTGGTAATGTCTATCTATTCCACCGGCGGGTGAAGCAGAACAGGCCTAGTTTCGCTTGTTATTTACCTCCGGTGACTTCTCGGTAAGAAGAAGCGCTGCGGGCTCAGTAGACCACCCACTGAACCGGGCCGTACAGGCATGAAAATAGGCCTTCCGGCGGCTATCGGACCTACGAGTAGATCCAGCGATAGCATCATATAGCCTAAATAGCCTACGGGAGGTGTAAGCACTCCTAAGATCGGTTGTAGGCGAATCCCGGGCATATGCTAAACCTTCACAGGTCTTATTGAAATCTTGCGTAGAATGGCTTTACAGATAGCAAAGCAAGGCCTTGAACTTCTTTCTTTTTTGTAGGGTGTCCATCCGGTGCTTGACACTGGGCTTTCTCCTTAGTCAACCTCTAATCGTCTCTTTCCGGTCGGTAAGACTAGATAGACAAGTAAACTCGTTCTATGGTTTAGTAAAGGTATTGCCAAGTGAGTGAGGAACTCGGGGAGGTGACAAACGGGAGAGAATAGCCACCGAAGGAACTGGTTAACGTTAAGACTGGGACACTATGCCTTGCCCATCCTTTCGGGTAGCTGCTCTGGTTGCTAAGGCGTGAAGCTAAAACCCTTGACTGTGAACTACTCTCTCAGGCCTGTAAGACCTGCTACTTTTTTCCTAGACTGGTAACTATAACCCGATCTAACATGTCTAGACTTAGGAGTGCCGGGAGGAGATCTTGGGAAGAGCTCTGACCAAACGGAAGATATGAGTAACTGAAAGACCAGACGTTAAGACTTGGCTTCTAGCTATTACCCTTATGGACTTCTAACTAATACCTGCCTTTCGGGTAGCTGCTATTCCTATCCTCGGAGTTAGACCTGCAACTCTTATCCGAGCAGCTCTTCCCGACTTCTTGCCTTGACCTCTTACTGACTTTATGGCTTGCCATCCCTACTCTTACACGAGAACCGTCAGAAGCATTGGAAGAAAGCCGGGAGGTGGTCCATATCCCTTTCTGTGGATGGCAACATTGAGATGAATCCAGGGCATAGGCAGGGAGCTACTTCCCCCTCCCCCAGGGTTTATGCAGCTAGGACAGTTCCAACGGTAGCAGAAAAAGCCGGAGTACCCTAGTAGCAAGCAAGGGTGCAAGATACGAAACACGGAATGGAGAAAGAACCAACCAGTGAAGAAGGCTAGCCCTCCTCGAGTCCAGGTCTCGTAGTGGTTGTTTAGGCTTGATCGTGTTCTCCTATTAGAGAGTAAGTAAGCTTTTTTTCTGCTTAAAATCAAATTCCAAATTCAAATTCTCAGAGCCAATTGCCAATTATTGAATTTTTGCAAATTCTAATGCTTTGGTCGATCTTAGGGTTTCGGCGTCACTCCACTCCTCCCGACCACTCAGCCCATTAGAAGAGGCAACAAACAAGAGCATATTTTTTAGATATCCTACAATTAGAGCTATTAGCTTAGCTGGAGTTTTGCTTGGCCGGCTGAGTACGGAACGCTAGCTTTCTCTACTTTAACACTTCGTTCACTGCTGGCCCGGAGTAAGACATGCCACCTTAATGCACTAGCCAGTTAGAAGGATTTGAACTCTTACTGAACCGGCCTTCGAGACGAAAGGAACGATAGCAGGCAACATGAGTATGCTACTTCCTGCGAGAATGCATGATAATGCTTTGTCATGTTCCTACTCCAACTCCTGCGAGAATGGCCCTCCCTACTACAGACTACGCTCGGAAAGCAGGATTCACTTCGATAAGCAAGAAGAAAAGAGAAGTCCCGAGTGAAAACTACTTTCCTTAGGATGTTTAGGGCCAAGTCTCTATCTAAAAAGAGCTTCTTCGTCGATAACAAGCCTTTCTTCATATCATAAAGGAATAGAACCGGAAAGCTTTGATGCGAGAAAAGTCAGTCCATCCGCACTATAAAGACAGACAGATTCTCTCTCTTCTTTGTTTGAAGTGAAGTAAAGGAATAGAACCGGAAAGCTTTGATGCGAGAAAAGTCAGTCCATCCGCACTATAAAGACAGACGGATTCTCTCTCTTCTGCGTATCGCTTTATATAAGCTCCGCTGCATATCAAGCTGACCCGCTCACCTCACTTAGATCAATTTCCTCTTCTCTTCTCTTTGTCCTGCTCGATCTCATGCTCATTGAATTCCTCCACTTGGCCCAAGCAAACAAGCGAATATCCAAGTCCGGAGTGTGCGTTTTCTTGCTGGAGGAGAAGGGCCAGTCAATGCATTCGGACCTTTGAAGGCAAATTAGCGAGAGTTCGCAGTAGTCTAGTAGTACCTCCACAGAAGAGCGATTTCACTCGCCCTCTTACTAAAGATAAATGGCCGTCTAGCGTGATTCACTCATCAGACAGCTGCCAGCTAGAAGAGAGATCGCTTGAAGAGGACCGTGGGCTTTCCCTTCTCTATGGTAGCATGGTCTTCTCCTGGGCTTTCTCTATCAAAGTAACGTCAGTCGGGGAATGAATACTGGAAGTCGAATCGAGATCGACCATTTGAGAAGCCTCTTCCGTTAGTCTATTTAGGCCCCCAATGCGGATGCCTTCACCTTCTTGCTTTGCTTTCGGGAGAAAGAAAGTACGTACCTTCGCGCTCATTTCTATAGCAGTGACCACTTATGCCAACCAAGACCGGATTAGCACGACCAGACATAAGAAAGATCCGTTGAATTGTAATATCATACCTTGCTGCGAACTACCGTAGCATAAATGAATACACATTTGAAGATGCGCCTTCCCCCTTGAATCCTCTTTGTTTAGACGATCCATTCCTCTTTCTATGGACGAGCTTTAGCTGTCCCTGTGTTCCCTTGCTCGGCTCGAGTGAGCTCTCTCGTTGCTAGTGTTTCGTACGCGAAAGCCGTTCTTGCTAGGTAGGCTTTCGAAGTAGGTCAATAATCAAATAAGTCGAGGATGATCGGGTCCATTTATGGCCTAATTGCCTCATCTGAGACTGGAGTGGATGCTCCCGAGTTAGCCGCCATTCACTGACTATTGAAAAAGTATATATAGTTTGGCGAATGCGCCTTCTTCTTTAGAATCTCATAAAGGGACAGCGCCTAACCTCTCACTCCAAGACTTTTCCTCGGTTAGGGCTTTTGAGCCTGCCCCAGGATCGGCTAAACGAATGGATTGGGGTGAACCCGCTACGAGACCTTAATAACTCATCCTCGCTTTCTCTATGACATGATTCCAGAAACTCACTAAATCCGTCTGCTACCCCTCTCAATCCGGAGTCTCCCTCGACTGGTCCCTCCTTTCTGATGAAATAGGGCCTTCGAAGGCCTTTCACCCCCTTCTCGAGTCTAACGTGATGGGTGCGAAACTGCAGTTTAAACGCGTTCTAGCTGCCTTGTAGCGGGTGCGCGCTTCTATGGAAATGGAAGGAGGCCAGTTGATCATTCTACTGCAGGGTCCGAAGGAGAGGGAGTCGTAGTTGGTCCCACCGAGAAGGGAGACTCCTCTTCCTGAAAGTCGAGGCCGATTCGTTAGCGTAGTAGTTTGAGAATCTAGATTAGGTTCGTGGGCTGTGATGTATGGGGTCAGCCCTTAACTGAAACAGAATGATTTTCTTTGGTTGGGACAGCAAAAGAGGGGGCAGGATGGAAGAACTGATGGACGCGGTAAGACAGTGAATGGGACTTTCATCGTGTTTTACCGACTTGCTGGAATTCGAAAACCAAATGATATTAAGTTCATTTTTCCTTCGTTCACTTTTGAAAATTCTCTTCAAAATACTCTTCAAAATAGCACTTACCATAGAAAATGGGGAGTCTCCTCTCTGAGGATCTTTTCTATAGGGAAAGAGATTCATGCGATTTAAGCTTTGTACTCTCGCTCCTTTTTGGAGCGGTATACCGAAAGGATACCAATGAAGCCGACCATTAATGACTAGTTCGAACACCAGGATCGGTCTGATCCCTTAGACGAAATTTGTTAAAAATCTCGTTGGGGAGTCGAACCCACACAAGAACGACCATTAAATTGAACTCTAACTGTCGCCCGCTAAACCACTTAGCTACCGGGATTTCTTCTCACACAGTACCCTACGATATTCTCTAAAATCAAAGCTTCAATCGCATTACATACAGTGATTCAGAAAGAATCAATCCATGCAAGATTTCGCGCATCAAAACCCGTCTCAAGTGGCTAGGGGGCGGAAAGGACGAACTTCCTTTTTAATTTAAGCAGCGGGATATCGCTAAGACCGCCTCATTTCGAAACCGGATTCGCTACCCGATTAGTCTCCCTACGCTACTAGGCACCTTTGGTCTAGGCTTTGACCCAAAAGTCCACTTTGGATTGAGAACGTCCCACTGTGGATTCATAGACTGAACTTGACAGGTTCCACTGCTCCAAGCCCCTCGCTACACAAGTCGCGTCACCGCATTCGTTCAGTCGGGTAGCCACAGCAGCGGTGATGAAGGCTGACAAGCACGATTGACCGGAACTGGAGTCTCACGAGGGATTTAGCAGTTCCGTCAGCAGCCACAGAACGGAATTCTAAAAAAGTACGAGCACATGTGACTGAGTCGCCCTACCTGAGCTCGAGAAACAAACAGTATACTGACCGAGTCTCCTCCGTTTCACGAGCAGTGGAGACAACGTTTCACACGTTGCCTTCACTAACTGAGCTGACAAATGTATGAATGAAGTCGAAGCAACAAGTGTACTTCGGAACTGTTCTCCACCGCTTTGTAGCCGGAGCAGACACGTGGAGTTCACTGGAAGGGAGAACGGCGGGAATGATTTCTTGCAATGCAACGGAACTCAAAGCCTCTTTCATAGGCTGTACTCGTACTTACCGGCTACACGGAACTCGTCTAACAAGTTCTCGTCAAGTCTACGTGGACTTCCTCGTTAAGTCTGAGTGGTCGAGTGAATTGATGAACGAGCTGAACTTGGTGAGCCTTTGGAACTCGTATACATAACCGTGAAGTTCAGTCTACGGAACGTAGACTTCATTCACAGCGGAACTTGTCTCTATTCCGCTATTCCCTTTGGTTTTGAGGCGAACTAAGGGGGGCCGGCGGACTGCAATTCTAGTGAGGTTAGTCCTCTGTTCTGACCCGATTGGAGGCTGGGGAAAGGGCACTCTTTCAGAAAACCCCACCTAAAACATATGACGACCCCCCAGTCCACTTCCATTTGTCCTTCTTTCTTGTGGTGGAACCTGGCATTCACCCTCCCAGAAGTGATTATCGCCCAAACCAAAAAAGACATCTTGAATTGTTGCCCTCTCCCACAAAGGAAGAGTCCAAGTAGAAGAGTATCCGTATCATATGGCGGCGGGGGCTGCGTCCCCCTCTCTTTCGTCGGTTAAGTGCTGGATGGGGAATGAATCGGTCGGCGTTGAAGGCAAGAGCTCTTTCTTCAATAAAGGTTTGGAACCCTCGTTTTGCCGTTTCCTTCACGGCACGGCAAAACGAGGTTGCTTGCTCTCAGTCTCAGCCTCCTTATCAGAACTGAACGTTCCTTCCGCAACGCAAGGCCGATATGTTTCGTAGCAGCCAAGGATGAGTTCGATCCATTAGGTTCTTCGATTTGTTCGGAAAAGAAACGAGAGACAAGAAAACATCTTTGATTACGATTAAAAGGAACAATCTAAAAGAGACCAAGATCCAATTTCGGGTCATTTCTTGGTGAACATGATCTGCCATAATCTCTTCGATCCCTTCATTTATGTGCCAGAATACAGAGAGATTTGGTAGGGAAGTGGAAGAGACTTTTTTGTATATGATAATCAAAGGGAGTGGGAAAGCTGCAGTAATTCTTTT